TTCCAGTAGTAATTCTAGGTACTATTGCATGTAATGTAGGCTTAGCAGTTCTAGAACCATCAATGATTGGTGAACCAGCGGATCCATTTGCAACTCCTTTGGAAATATTACCCGAATGGTACTTCTTTCCCGTATTTCAAATACTTCGCACAGTACCCAATAAGTTATTGGGTGTTCTTTTAATGGTTTCAGTACCAACAGGATTATTGACAGTACCCTTTTTGGAGAATGTTAATAAATTCCAAAATCCATTTCGTCGTCCAGTAGCTACAACAGTCTTTTTGATCGGTACCGCAGTAGCTCTTTGGTTAGGTATTGGGGCAACGTTACCTATTGATAAATCTCTAACTTTAGGTCTTTTTCAAATTGATTCAACTGCGAAATATCACGATGTGGGTATCTAGGGAATAGTCGCTTCTAAAGTGAATCCTCCCTAGATACATGAATTTTATTATGATCTATTTCGCGAAAATATGTATCGCGTGTCGAAGATCAAAAATCAAGTTTTTTCTTTATAATCTTTATTTATAAAAAAAAATATGAAATAATTCTAATAGATTTAAAATAAAAACTTATTCTTAGGTAAATTGATTGCGAAATGCTTCTGTAGAGTGTCCAATATCTGTTTTACATCTTCTGCGCGAAAATATTCAATTCTCATAAGATCCTCTTGACTGTTACTCAAAAGGTCCAATAATGTATGTATATTGGACCTTTTGAGACAATTATAGGTCCTGGGGGATAGTTCTGATTGGTCAATAAAAATACATTTCAATGGAATTCCTTTTTTGTTTTTCTTTAGATTAGTTAACCCATTTTGAAAGGTAAAAGGGGGTAGAGTAAACCTTTTTTTATTTTCCTTGAAATGAATGCCCCCTTCCTCCGCGTGTAGAAAAGGAATAAATAAATCAATCAAATTACGAGAAGCTTCATAAAGCGCTTCCTTAGGAGTTAAACTTCCATTCGTCCATATTTCTAGAAAAAGTATTTCTTGTTTTTCATTTCCATTCCCATAAGAATGAATACTATGATTCGCATTTCGGACAGGCATGGATACAGCATCTATAGGATAACTTCCATCTTGAGAGTTATTTGTGGGGTTCATACGGTATCCGCGATCTCTCTTGATTTGTAATCCAATACGCAAATCAATTGGTTCCGTCAGGTTAGCTATATGCTGTGTTGCGTCAACTATTTCCACGGAAGGTGGTGAGATGATATCTTGAGCGGTTACGTATCTAGGACCCCTGACACAAATGGATGCGTCTCTAACTCCATACAGATTACTTCTCAATACAATTTCTTTCAAATTTATTAAAATTTCGTGTACCGATTCCTCAATACCTACTATCGTAGAATATTCATGCGGCACCTTCTCAGATTTTGCACGTGTGATACATGTTCCTTCTATTTCTCCAAGTAAAGCCCTTCGCATGGCAATACCTATGGTATCGGCTTGCCCTTTCATGAGTGGGGACAGAATGAAACGACCATAATAAAGACGCTTACTGTCTACTCTTGATTCAACACATTTCCACTGTAGTGTTCGAGTGGATCCTGCTATTTCCTCTCGAACCATACTAATATTATTATTTGATTAGATCATTGAATCATTTATTTCTCTTGAAATCCATTTAATTCTTATTTTTACACACGTCTTTTTTTAGGAGGTCGACATCCATTATGTGGCATAGGTGTTACATCACGTACGAAACTTAATAGTATACCACTTCTACGAATGGCCCGTAATGCTGCGTCTCTTCCGAGACCGGGACCTTTTATCATAACTTCTGCTCGTTGCATACCCTGATCAACTACAGTACGAATAGCATTTAAAGCGGCGGCTTGAGCAGCATAGGGTGTCCCTCTTCTTGTGCCTTTGAATCCAGAAGTACCGGCGGAGGCCCAAGAAACCACTCGACCTCGTACATCTGTAACAGTTACAATGGTATTGTTGAAACTCGCTTGAACATGAATAACTCCTTTTGGTATTCTACGTCCACTCTTACGTGAACCAATACGCCCATTCCTACGCGAACCAATTCTTGGTATAGGTTTTGCCATATTTTATCATCTCATAAATATGAATCAGAAATATATAGAAAGATATGGAGATATCCATTTCATGTTAAAACAGATCCTTTATTTTTACATGGGCCTTCCTTGAGAAACTTTAGAAAGATTATCCTTGTCTCTGTTTATGTCTCGGATTGGAACAAATCACTATAATTCGTCCGCGCCTACGGATCAGTCGACATTTTTCACAAATTTTACGAACAGAAGCCCTTATTTTCATATTTCTCACTCCTTACCTTAATTGGGAATCTATTTCTTGGAAGAAAATAAGTCTCTTGTATTTTTTAGCTTCGAATTGTATCTCCCATAAAAGGAATGTTTTCAAAAATCATCTATCTAATCGTTCGAATCTTTGTTGCGAAGTCTATAAATTATACGCCCCCTGGTTGAATCATACCTACTTATTTCGATTTTGACTCTATCC